TTGAGAACCACTTGTTTTTTCAAAAAAGGGATTTGGCTCAGGATTGCCCATTTTTCATTCCAGGGTTTCTCTGAATTTGGAAGTTACCACTTAGCAGGTTTCCATACCAAGGCTCAATACAATCAAGTCCGTAGCGTCTACCGATTTCGCCATATCCCCATTGTCCTTTTTTTCTTTGAAACCAGGATTCCTTGTGTAATTTCCTACATCTCTTAGTTTTTTTTTTTGAATCATTGAATTCATTATTCGACGTAGTCTAGCAGCTCGTCTCTATTCAAGAGACCCCGCTTATTGCAATTCAGAATTGAATTGATTCTACCGTTGATATATTTGCAATTCAATCGGAATCAATATATCCAAAAGTTTTTCTCTCCCCCACCCCCCTTCTTTCCTTTTTTAGAATATTCAAAATCATACTATAACGCTTGATATTCATTCTTTTTTTTCTAATCAGAATTAGAAATTTCATTTGTTATGATTCTATCTTTTCCTTAGTGAAATATTAATCCTTAAATTATTAACAAAATAAAATATTTCTAGAAATGTAAAAATGTATATAATGTTCGAATGAAAATGCCAAGAGATTCGCATTTTCTCTTTATTATTCATATAGATTATTCTTTTCTATGTATTAGATTATTCGTCGGAGCCATATCAATTTGAAAATATTTGAAATCAAATTCAATATAGAAATTGGAATAGATTCTATTAGAAAAATGGATTTGCGAGTTAGAGAAATAAAAAGAAAGTTCAATAAATTCTATAATCCTATGAAATTCTATAATCCTATTTAAGAATATCGTTTAGTTAAGCATATCAAGCTAACTTTATCTTTATGAAATTCTAGTATTTTTTTTTCTAAGTAGAATTTCAAATTTCGAACTAGTTAATAACTAAGATTAATAATTAAGATCTGCCTTTTTACGGATTTCCTATATATATTTCTATTTGTTACACTATTTCTGTTATGTAAGCCCACTTAGCTCAGAGGTTAGAGCATCGCATTTGTAATGCGAGGGTCATCGGTTCAAATCCGATAGTCGGCTTTTTTCTCTATTGATGTTCCATGAACAAGAATCTCTTTTTTTTCTCCGAATTAAATGGAGAATCCAGAGTCCATTACGTCGTTCTACCTTACAATTTTGCTAGATACAAAACATTAAAATAAATAATATATATACAAAAAATCCAGATGTTGATGAAATTCTATTTTTTGTGATACTTTAGTAGATTTTACTCTGTTTATCCTTTAGTTTAATTCAGTTTTAATTTCGATGTATTCTGTAATGTAAATACAATGAAATTTCTTGTGTAAAATGTAATTTCAATAAAAAAAGGAGTCTTCATGTCCCGTTATCGAGGACCTCGTTTAAAAAAAATACGCCGTCTGGGAGCTTTACCAGGACTCACTAGAAAAACGCCTAAATCCGGAAGTAATCTGAAAAAGAAATTCCATTCTGGGAAAAAAGAGCAATATCGTATTCGTCTTCAAGAAAAACAGAAATTGCGTTTTCATTATGGTCTGACAGAACGACAATTACTTAGATATGTACATATCGCTGGAAAAGCCAAAAAGTCAACAGGTCAAGTTTTACTACAATTACTTGAAATGCGTTTGGATAATATTGTTTTTCGATTGGGTATGGCTTCAACCATTCCTGGGGCCCGGCAATTAGTTAATCATAGACATATTTTAGTTAATGGTCGTATAGTTGATATACCAAGTTTTCGTTGCAAACCCCGAGATATTATTACTACGAAGGAGAACCAAAGATCAAAACGTCTGGTTCAAAATTCTATTGCTTCATCCGATCCGGGCAAATTGCCAAAGCATTTGACGGTTGATACATTGCAATATAAAGGACTAGTAGAAAAAATCCTAGATAGAAAGTGGGTCGGTCTGAAAATAAATGAGTTGTTAGTTGTAGAATATTACTCTCGTCAGACTTGAGCTTAACGCAAAAGGAAAGGTTCATAGAATTTTTTTTCCCCTTCCCCTTTCCCCGAACTAAATCGACCTAAGGCTCTTAATTCGTATTTTCCCATTCCCCTAGCAAAAATAGATTAACCTTAGGATCTTTTTTCTTTTTTGTTATATTTTACATACCTTTTTGTTATATTTTACATACCAAAGTAATTTGCTTTAGAGAATTCTATTAAATAAAGGGATTATTGCTCAAATAAATTGTTATTTGATTTGATACATTGTGATCGGTAACGTTGATGAATTAAGAGAAACGGAAAGAGAGGGATTCGAACCCTCGGTAAACAAAAGTCTACATAGCAGTTCCAATGCTACGCCTTGAACCGCTCGGCCATCTCTCCTACATAATCTTATTATGGAAAATAAACTGAATGAATAGCGAGTTTTCGTATTCCTGCAGTACAGGTACAGCCACAACCGTTCGGGGCTTCCATGGCTCTATTGGAAAAATTCTTTTTTTTATCTTTTTATCTAAGTGTAAGGATCCTTTATTTATTTATTTATTTTACTAGGAATTCCGCTCCCTCAAAAGTTTTTCTTTGGGGAAAACCAAAATAAAAAGAGAATAGAAGAATTCTTATTATTCCATAAGAAAATAAAGGAACCAAGGAATCCCAGAATTCTATTTGCATAAGGTATGTTACGCCATACAATCTAAATAAAAAAAGGGTATGGGATAATTAATGACTTTGAAAACGCGAAATAGCTGATGACAAAAGTTGTTGTTGAGAAATAGGAAAGTGGAATGAAATCCAATCTTAGTCAAATATTTCATATCTCTTCTTGTCCAAACAGAAGGAAAAAGGGACAATTTGAGCTGAGTGGAAAATCCATACCTCTCTTATCCATTTAGAGCATATGGAACGATTTATAAGTTTTTATGTTATTTTGTGATAGAATGAAAAGAATTCTATATAGAATGGATTGGGAATTATGCCTAGATCCCGTATAAATGGAAATTTCATTGATAAGACCTCCTCGATTGTAGCCAATATTTTATTGCAAATAATTCCGACAACCTCAGGGGAAAAAAGGGCATTTACTTATTATAGAGATGGTGCGATTTGACTCTTTTTTTTTTGTTTTTTTTTACCCTACCTACATCTCAGTCTTACGAGAAAGAGAAGGGGTTCGCATAGAGAGAACAAAATTAGTAAAGGAAACCCACGCTTGGGGAAGGTGAGGTGAACTAACAATTCCTTCTGTCGTGTATCCTCGATTGATGTGGCCTTAGATGCTTCAATTGTAGATTTGAGTATTGAGCGAAAGGTTACACCTACAGGATAGGTTCTGTATTACAGGCTAATCCTACTCTACTAGGACCAATAGGCAGCATAGGGGAGAAAAGCACTACACCTCGAAATAGGAATCAACAAGAGAAAAACTTTGTTAGAAATTAAGCCTTTCCTGATCGGTATCAGGATTGGGAAGAATGGTTGGGATAGCAAACAACCATCAGGTTTGTGCGTTGGATACCCTTATAACCATCAAAGGTCGTTGAAGTGGCTAATTCCTCTAAATAGGAGGCGTTGAGAACAAAGAAATTCCTGGAGCTATCGTTTTCCTCTAGCATTAATAGAATTCATTGGTGTTAAGAAAAACCTCTTGGGGGAAGGTTGGCTAGAGATTTCTTGAAAAAATACCAGCCCCTTTCGGTCCATAATGAGATGGGACTAATTCTATTTTCATTCTATAGATTTTTTGCTTAGTACTATGTACAGAAGGGAGGAGCCGTATGAGATGAAAACCTCATGTACGGTTTTGGAGCGGAGATTTTTTGAATAGAATGAACGACCGTAACGGATGTTGGCTCAATCCGAAGGAAATTATGCGGAAGCTTTGCAGAATTATTATGAAGCTACGCGACTAGAAATTGATCCCTATGATCGAAGTTATATACTATATAACATTGGACTTATACACACAAGCAATGGGGAGCATACAAAGGCTTTGGAATATTATTTCCGGGCGCTAGAACGAAACCCCTTCTTACCGCAAGCTTTTAATAATATGGCCGTGATCTGTCATTACGTGCGACTATCTCCACTATAGAAAGAAAGAAGAAAAAAAGATGAAATTTTCTAGTATTTACTAGAAAAAGGGCTTTCTACATAGGGATCATCAAAACAATGATTTTGCCCTATCAGCTGTAGGAAGGAAGAACACTTCACGAGAATCAAAATAAGAAGAAAGTCGAGCCTATACTACTACTCTATGGATAAAGTCTCAAATTGATAGAGAAAGCACCGTAAAGATCAATTAGTGAGCGACTGGGTCGATACAACTAAAAAAAACTGCTTAATTATACCATGATATGGGGCAAAATTTAGGAATCTGCTTATGTAATAGAGCTGATCCACTAAAGGATTAAGCAGCGGTGTAGTATCAGATCCCAAAGATAGTAAGTTCTTTTTTCTTTCTTATGGGAAAAAGTCTTTTTCAAGGATTCTATAGAAATTTCATATATGAAAGACACGAAACCGAGATAGTTACCTTTCAGAAAATTCGAACGAAGGATATAGGTCTATCTATGCTTCATTCTTCTGAAGGTGGGAGAAAAGATCAGACTGATTATTGATCAAAATTAGGGTTTGAAACTTAGGTAATTAACTTCTTCTGCTTAACCCAAGAAGAAATTGGATCGATTTTTGAGAAATCGAATTCAGTTAAGATAGGGGAAATTAAGATAGCAATTTCTGAGCCGTATGAGGTAGGAAACTCTCAAGTACGGTTCTAGGGGAAGGAACTGCCTATTCCGACCGAGGAGAACAGGCCATTCTACAGGGCGATTCGGAAATTGCGGAAGCTTGGTTTGATCAAGCTGCTGAGTATTGGAAACAAGCTATAGCGCTTACTCCGGGAAATTATATTGAAGCACAGAACTGGTTGAAGATTACGAAGCGCTTTGAATTTGAATAAGACCGCTCTTCATTTTCATAAAATGGGCGGTTTGGTTGTTGATCCATTAATCAAATAATTTTGGTAGGAAGATCGAATCAAGAATTTCATTATATCCCTTTCTTCTACCTTCGATTTTATATCATTTCGATTTTATATCATATTTCATAAGGATAAACAATAGGGATAGGCTCTAGAACAAAGGTAATAAAGTAAATAAAAGGGGGCAATCTAAATATTCCTACCTAAAGGACGATTTTTTTAATAATTCTAATGAGTTTCTTGGAATTTGGAATCGAATAAAAATATTTATATTATGCTTACTCAAGGAAAGTAGATGTAGGGCTTATACCCTAAAAAAAAAATACACTAGCTTCTTAAATTAAAACGTAAAAAAAATATTTTTTATTACGTCGGGAAATAATTTTCCAGGATAACCAATGTCCGTTAGGCACCTAATCCTTATGTCATAATAGATCCGAACACTTGCCTCGGATTGACTTCAATATATAATTGCTCCAGTGAATAACTAAAAAAAAAATAGAAGGGCGGTAGATAGTAAAGAAAAGGACTAATCATAATATCTATCCTTCAAAGATTCACTAAAAAGACAGTTGGCGGGTCTCTTTGTATGTCTTGTCCGGAAAGAGGAGGACTTAATGATTATTCGTTCGCCGGAACCAGAAGTTAAAATTGTTGTGGATAGGGATCCTGTAAAAACATCTTTTGAGGAATGGGCCAGACCCGGGCATTTCTCAAGAACAATAGCTAAGGGCCCCGATACTACCACTTGGATCTGGAACCTACATGCTGATGCTCACGATTTCGATAGTCATACCGGTGATTTGGAGGAGATCTCTCGAAAAATCTTTAGTGCTCATTTCGGTCAACTCTCCATTATCTTTCTTTGGTTGAGTGGCATGTACTTCCACGGTGCCCGTTTTTCCAATTATGAAGCATGGCTAAGCGATCCTACTCACATTGGACCCAGTGCTCAGGTAGTTTGGCCAATAGTAGGGCAAGAAATTTTGAATGGTGATGTAGGTGGGGGTTTCCGGGGAATCCAAATAACCTCCGGTTTTTTTCAGATTTGGCGAGCATCTGGAATAACTAGTGAGTTACAACTCTATTGTACTGCAATCGGTGCATTGATTTTTGCATCGTTAATGCTTTTTGCTGGTTGGTTCCATTATCACAAAGCCGCCCCCAAATTGGCCTGGTTCCAAGATGTAGAATCCATGTTGAATCACCACTTAGCGGGGTTATTAGGACTTGGGTCTCTTTCTTGGGCAGGACACCAAATCCATGTATCTTTACCGATTAACCAATTTCTTGACGCTGGGGTTGATCCTAAAGAGATACCACTTCCTCATGAATTTATCTTGAATCGTGACCTTTTGGCTCAACTTTATCCTAGTTTTGCCGAAGGAGCAACCCCCTTTTTCACCTTGAATTGGTCCAAATACGCAGAATTTCTTACTTTTCGCGGAGGACTAGATCCAATAACCGGTGGCCTATGGTTAAGCGATATTGCGCACCATCATTTAGCTATTGCTATTCTTTTCCTGATCGCTGGTCATATGTATAGGACCAACTGGGGTATTGGTCATGGACTTAAAGATATTTTAGAGGCTCATAAAGGCCCATTTACAGGACAAGGCCATAAAGGTCTCTATGAAATCCTAACAACGTCATGGCATGCTCAATTATCTCTTAACCTAGCTATGCTAGGCTCTACAACTATTGTTGTAGCTCATCATATGTACTCTATGCCCCCCTATCCATACCTAGCTACTGACTATGGTACACAACTTTCCTTGTTCACACACCACATGTGGATTGGCGGATTCCTAATAGTTGGTGCTGCTGCACATGCAGCCATTTTTATGGTAAGAGACTATGATCCAACTACTCGATACAACGATCTATTAGATCGCGTCCTTAGACACCGCGATGCAATCATATCCCACCTTAACTGGGTATGTATATTTCTAGGTTTTCACAGTTTTGGCTTGTACATTCATAATGATACCATGAGTGCTTTAGGCCGTCCCCAAGATATGTTTTCGGATACCGCCATACAATTACAACCCATCTTTGCTCAATGGGTACAAAATATCCATGCTGACGCGCCTGGCGTAACAGCTCCTGGTGCAACAACAAGTACCAGCTTAACGTGGGGAGGTGGCGAGTTAGTAGCTGTAGGCGGCAAAGTAGCTTTGTTACCTATTCCATTAGGAACCGCAGATTTTTTAGTCCATCACATTCACGCATTTACCATCCATGTGACTGTATTAATACTTTTGAAAGGTGTTTTATTTGCTCGTAGTTCCCGTTTGATACCTGATAAAGCAAATCTTGGTTTTCGATTCCCTTGCGACGGGCCTGGACGAGGGGGAACATGTCAAGTCTCCGCCTGGGATCATGTTTTCTTAGGTCTATTCTGGATGTACAATGCAATTTCGGTAGTAATTTTCCATTTCAGTTGGAAAATGCAGTCGGATGTTTGGGGTACTGTAAGTGATCAAGGGATAGTAACTCATATCACAGGGGGAAACTTTGCACAGAGTTCCATTACGATTAATGGTTGGCTCCGAGATTTCTTGTGGGCACAGGCA